GAAGCAATTTTTGTTGATTTTCAATTTAAAGAATGGGTTAATTGTTCAGTACCAAAAGAGTAGTGGATAATATTCGACGAAAGGCAAAGAGTAAAGAATAAAATAATTAGAATCAGCAGTTGGTGTATATTCTTGTACTTGATTGAGAGCCAAAGGTCAAGTTACAAAGGTAAGGCTTTCCAATACGTAAGGGTCAAATAAAAGATCAAATAAAAGATAATAAATAATAATTTTTAGGTTTAAAGTCTAGTTAAACCAAACTTTTTTTTTAATTCTAATGAACTTATTACCGAATCTAATGAGTTAAATTGAAAGTAAAGACAAAAGTTTTGGAAGGTTACTCTTTGCTATAAAATACACAATAGATTCGAGAGAATTAAAAACAAAATATGGAAGAAATGATTCAAATAGAAAATATTTTCTAATTTTATTCCATAATATAATAATTAGAAACGTGTTTAATTTTGTAGTGAAGTTCCAAGACCCAGTTCGTATTATTAGTTTCGACACAAGTTACTCATATTCAACGATTTAACCATAAGTTACTCAATGATATTCAATGAATCGGTTGATTGAAATCACAGGATGCATAGATATTACCAACGATGAGTCGATTTCATTTCCTATACCTTCCACTTTATCTGTGTTAGTGCCATCTATAATGATAGATGAATGCCCAACTTTCCATTAAAGTTATTGTTTCAATTGGTATTTTGACATATTCTACTAGTTTGTAAAAATGGAAACTTAAGTAAGGTAAGTGCTTTAGAAACATATGTATAAAAAAAAGATTTCATTTAGCCCCCTTATGCTTACTATAACTAGTTATTTTGGTTTTCTACTCGCGGCTTTAACGATAACCTCCGCTCTGTTTATTGGTTTGAGCAAGATACAACTTATTTAAAATTCCTATTTGAAATTAAAATTTTTGAAATGAAGAATTCATAAAATGAAAACTTTCTTCGAGATTTCGTGTATTCTAGAGTTATTTATAGTTTCAATTTTCAATCCTTAGTCGTTGAGATTCATGGCAATTCGGATTACTATTTAAGTATAGCTATTCCCTCTTTTTTTTTCAAACTAATTGAAATGATTGAAGTTTTTTTATTTGGAATTGTCTTAGGTCTAATTCCTATTACTTTAGCTGGATTATTCGTCACTGCATATTTACAATACAGGCGCGGGGATCAGTTAGACCTTTGATTAATTAAAATTTATTTTTTATTGTATTGGCCTCCTCCTCTCTTTAATCCACAGGGGGTCAAATCCCCCAAATCCCTATTGCTGGATAAGTTGCTGAATCCCTTTCAGTCTAATTTTATCTAAGAAAAAAGAATCACGCTCTGTAGGATTTGAACCTACGACATCGGGTTTTGGAGACCCACGTTCTACCGAACTGAACTAAGAGCGCTTTTTTTATCGGAATAGATAAGACTGTAAAGCAAAGTTTTTTTTCGAACCCCAGAGTATGATAAAAATGAAAGATTCTGTCCACTTTGAATTGATCTTCGTCGATTCCTCGTTACTGCACCTTTGAGTAGTAGCAGTAAGTAATAGGTAGGGATGACAGGATTTGAACCTGTGACATTTTGTACCCAAAACAAACGCGCTACCAAACTGCGCCACATCCCTTTGTATTGTTCCACAATGTCATTATATAGAATTTCTATCTTAGTTTCCACATCGTTATTTCCCCACACCATTTTTTGCTCAGTTCGTCTTTTTTGTTCCATTTAACATATAATAATAATAGTAAAAGGTTTGTATACAAGAATAAATCAGTATTTTTTATTTTCTCGTTATCTATTTTCTCAGCAAGAGGGAGATTTTTTTAGTTATTTTATAATTTTATGATAAGGTACTATCTTATTGACTTTTACTGGATCATTGGATAATTGAATAATTATTAATAAAAAAATAAAGGAATCCCATTTTAATTAGGTATTACGTGTACAACTATAGGGGGTCTGGTCTTTAACGACCTATCTATTGAATCATATATGTTTTCTTTTTTACAATAAAAAATATTACAATAAATAAAAAGGAGGATTTTCAATGCGAGATTTAAAAACATATCTCTCCGTGGCACCAGTACTAAGTACGCTATGGTTTGGGGCTTTAGCGGGTCTATTAATAGAGATTAATCGTTTTTTTCCGGATGCGCTAACATTCCCCTTTTTTCATTCTAGTTAATAACATAGTAAGGAATGAAGAAGATTAAAGATAGAATCAAATATCTGTGACTAATCCCTTCTCCTATTTTCTCTTTTTTCCCTTTTTTTTTAGAATTCAAATAAGGAAATAAGGGAGGAAAGGGAAAAAAGAAAGTCTCTTTAACATCTGGGAAATTGGGGGTCCAATTCGAATTTAATTTCAATTTTATTTCAATCAATATTCCTAAATATAATAAAAGAATGGAAGTAGAATAGAAATGCGGGTTGAAGGTCTAAGTAAAGAATATTATCCAAGATATTTAAATCAAAAATGAAATATTCTATTTCGATTTGAAATAAAATTTAGAAATCTTCTGCCCTTTACTTATTCGTCCTTTACTTATTCGTTTTGAATCAAAAATTGAAAAGTTGAGTAAATCAAAAATTAAAAGGAGGTTCATGGCCAAGGGTAAAGATGTTCGAGTAACGGTGATTTTGGAATGTACCAGCTGTGCCCGAAACAACGTTAATAGGGTATCAACGGGCATTTCCAGATATATTACTCAAAAGAACCGCCACAATACACCTAATCGATTAGAATTGAGAAAGTTCTGTCCGTATTGTTATAAGCATACGATTCATGGGGAGATAAAGAAATAGATCTAATTGAGTACCTGTATATTACCCCTTCAAGTAAGGCAAGTAAGGCAAGTAAGGGAAGTAAGGGAAGGGGGTGGCATTCTATCTATATCTATCTATAATTCAAAATTAAATCGAATAGAACAATTCTATATAAATAGAAATCTAAATCGAAAAAAATCCTATTTTAATTTTGAATTAAAATGAATTCAAATTAAGAAATAGAATTTTAAAGAAAAAGAATAAAATTAAATAATAAAACAAACCATGGATAAATCCAAGCGACCTTTTCTTAAATCAAAACGACCTTTTCGTAGGCGTTTGCCTCCTATTCAATCGGGGGATCAAATTTCTTATAGAAATATGAGTTTAATTAGTCGATTTATTAGCGAACAGGGAAAAATCTTATCGCGACGAGTGAATAGATTGACCTTGAAACAACAACGTTTAATTACTATGGCTATAAAACAAGCTCGTATTTTATCTTTGTTACCCTTTCTCAATAATCAGAAACAATTTGAAAAAACCGAGTTAACCGATAGAACTACAGGTCTTAGAACCAGAATTAAAAGGGTTTACTCTTGAATGATAATTTCAATCCAAACTCAAAGACAAGATTGGTTCTTTTCCGAGAATCCAGATGTGTCGTATGAAAAAAAAAAAGAATTTGAGAAAGTTTTTTGTATTGAACGTGTTCATTCATTTTGACTACTTTTTTATCTTAATCTTTTCTATTCTACCTTCCCGGAGACTGAACTCCGGGAAAACACGTTTACAATATTCCAGCAGATTCCTTCTAATCTACTTCTTTTGTGATCTCATTGTAAATCATAAAAAAACAATTCCTGTTTGATATGGCTATTTGTGCAAGTATTTTACGATTAAGAATCAACTGTCTCTTGTACAGATCATGTATTAATCGACTATAACTATAGAATATTCCACTCTCACGAATTATTGCGTTTATACGAGTGATCCACAGACGACGAAACTCTCTCTTTTTAATATCCCGATCCCTATGAGCTGAAAACAAAGCTCTTATTCTCTGTTGAGTAATAGTTCGAGTAAGTCTTGAATGGGCCCCTCGAAAGCTTGATGCAAATAAACGAATTTTTGTTCTACGTCTTCGAGCTATATATCCACGTCTAATTCTAGTCATTGAATAGATGAAACTTTCACGAATAACTAATTGATTTGTTCTCTTTCAGTTATTCTTTTAACACCTCCTAATCTATTAATAACAAAACGGATTTTTCCAATGTATAAACTAGAAATTCCAATGGCTTTGGCTACTATAACCTTCCTAACCACGATTTTTTTATTTCAATGCGAAATAAGAAAGAAATTTTATTTTTTTAGAGGTGTCAAAAATAAAAATATAGCAAATAAAAAATATAAAATGGATAAAGAAATAGTGTAGTGGGTTCCATCGTTTCTATGGTAACTTCTTAAACGGTGAGGTCTTCTCTATACACCGGAGCCTTCACTTCATTTAATCCAGGTTATTGGTAACTTGTATAGTTCATCCTCTTTTGCTCTACCCATGAATTATCCAGTAATAGTCCTTTCACAACGAAACCCATCTATACAGTAACAGTATTTAATTAGGAAAGTTAGCTGGGTAGCTGACCCTTTATAGTCCGTTCTTGACAGAGTAGGGTCATAATCTTTATGCTTAAAAAATTCCTCCGCTTAATGGATAATCATTTTATACCAATGGAGAATTGCTTCTCATCTTACATTGCGGTAATTTGATTTGCACCAATGGAAGCCATAAAATTCATACACAATGCAGGAATATGAAAGGGGTTTTTTGTTTCTTTGTTTTCGATAAATAATAAATAGAAAAAAAAGGCCCCCTCCTCGATTCTATCCTATTTACCTTACCGGTACTCATCATTGATATTGGCACCTTGTTTTTTTGTTTTTGTACCGGCTCATTATATGATCGAAACGAGTCGCGCATACACCCGAGTACATGTTCCTCGTCGTTGAGGACATCCCCTAAGAGCGGGGGATTTAGTGACATTTCTGATTGGCTGTCTTGTATTTCTAATAAGTTGTTTAATAGTTGGCATGTTGAATTGGATACATAATAGACTGGTTTAGATTGATCCTAACCGGATGATTATGAATTATGTCTATTTCTCTTAAAATAAACAGTAAGTTAATAAATATTAAACGCAGTTAAAAAATTTCCAATCACGAATTTGCGTGAATTACATGTTATTTTCATTTAACCGCTACAAGATCAACAATTCCATAAGCTTGTGCTTCTGTTGCTGACATAAAAACGTCTCTTTCCATGTCTTCGGATACAACCCATAGGGATTTGCCCGTTTTTTGTCCATAAACCCTTGTGATGGTTTCGCGCAGTTTCAACAGTTCTTCCGCTTCCAGGATAAACTCTCCCGTCTGTGCTTCATAAAACGAACTAGCAGGTTGATGGATCATTACCCTGATAATAGTAAATAGTAATAGAATTAAAAAGTTTTTCTAGCTTACATGATGAAGCGGATAGAAAATAAAGATAAAGAATAGAATAATATGAAAAAGATCGAATTGAACAACCGTACAGGCATCCCTCTTGCATATGCATACGGCTCTGCACTAAGATTAACCTAACTTGGCCTCTTTATTGAAAAAAGAAAGAGAAAAATAGAATATATCATACCCAGGTGGTTAAATGATCAAATAGCCGTCCTTCCTTTCGGAATATGTCTAAAATACTATGATGGCTCCGTTGCCTTCTATCTTAATTATCTTAAATTTGATTTGTTTTGGATGTGATTCGGCAATCCCAAAGTTTCTTTTTGTTCCAATCAAAGAAAAAATATTTTTTTGCGCACCTCTTGGATTCTTTTCTTTTGATAACATGAATATTGTTAAGAGCCTTTTAGTGTGATAGTGTGAACAAAAAAGGTTTGTGACGCTAAACCCAACTCCCAATTATAAAATGGAGAAGACCCTTTAATCTCATACTACTCTCTCGATACATAATCTAAATCTAATGTTTTTCAAAAGAATCAAAAAATTTATAATATCGAATGCAAAGTGCCATGCTATTATTGCTTACTATTTCCTAGGGCGAAGGCACAGTCTTCCCTTTTTTCTTAAAAAAAATCTCATTGGCGCCAAGCGTGAGGGAATGCTAGACGTTTGGTAATTTCCCCCCCGACCAGGATAAAAGATCCCATTGACGCGGCTAATCCCATGCATATTGTATGAACATCTGGTCGCACAAATTGCATAGTATCATAAATAGCTACTCCGGGTATTACCCACCCGCCGGGAGAGTTTATAAACAAATAAAGATCCTTGTTATCATCTTCAATACTGAGATATATCATAAGACCAATAAGTTGATTTGAGATCTCGCTATCAACTGCTTGTCCTAAAAAAAGTAATCTTTCTCGATAAAGTCGATTAATTAGGGTACAATTGTATCCCTTCGGAATCGTACACGCACCTTTTGATGCATACGGTTCAAAAAAATCTCAAAAACAAAAAAAGAATCAATGTATGGATTCCAGACCTCAAAAAAAAGATTTTATTCTTGAATAAAGACAAGTTTTACTGCTTTCTTTTTCTTATAATTCTAATAAATAAAAAGTTACTAAATTTTTTGAATTAACTTCTCATTGATGTATTGTTTCATCAACCAACCCCGATGATATTTTCTTGTTCCTGAGTGAGTCTCTTTTCTCTTTTTAGGTTTATGCTCTACTCTGGGTAAAGATTGACTCAATTTTGATTTGCACATATAGGACAAATATTCTTATTACCGTTTTCTTTTTTTATGACTTTCTGCTTATTTTTTCAATTCCGTTTATACGTTCTACCAAGTTTTGATTAATAGTTTGAAATCAACCCACAGATATTCCACATAGGAATCGTTTAGGATCGAACTAGGAATCGTAGATATATTACTAATTGAGTTGGGTTTTTCTAAACAGAGCCTGAATAATTTATTTTTTTTTAGTTCAACCAAGCCAACCATAAATCATTGTAATTGAGAATAATAAATAGTAATATGGATCCTCTCAAAACGGATCAAATTGCACTTCACGCTCCAAATTTTTTATGATTTAATGACTCCTTCTTGGGCGAAACGGAGGATATCTCGATTGAGGAGAGAACGGGTAAATCCCATATGACCCAGTATATCTGACAAGTCGCACTATACGTCGACCCAAGATGCATCTCCCTCTCCAGGGCTTCGGAAAGGTACTTTTGGAACACCAATAGGCATTTGCTTAAAGAAAAAAACTAAGTAATATATTTCACTTTGATGTAAAAACGTAAGAATATGATTTTATTGTGTTTATAATTTTTAAATATTAGCTTTTATCGGATTTCTTTTTTGCATAGATTACAAAAAGTTAGAAAGAAAAAAAGAAGGAATAAAGTTAAATTAGTAAGAATCGGGTGATGAGTAGATATGTATGTATTTGCTACTCGAAAATGTTATTCAACCCCATTGCATATTGATACTTATCGAGTATAGAATAAATCTGCTTCTTTTTGTTCCTATGAACATAATTATTCCGTAGAATAGAAAAAGAATAACTATTAACTCCCGTTCTTAAATAATTTATAATTTACTGAATAGCGAGGATCGATAGGATAGTCACAGTAGAGTCTTTTCTAATGCAATAAAGTTACGTAGTGTCTATCTATCTTTGATAAACTATCTTTGATAAAGGATAAAGGGGAATTTCTATGGGTTTGCCTTGGTATCGTGTTCATACTGTTGTATTGAATGATCCCGGCCGATTGCTTTCTGTTCATATAATGCATACGGCTTTGGTTGCTGGTTGGGCTGGTTCGATGGCTCTCTATGAATTAGCAGTTTTTGATCCTTCTGATCCTGTTCTTGATCCAATGTGGAGACAGGGTATGTTCGTTATACCCTTCATGACTCGTTTAGGAATAACCAATTCATGGGGCGGTTGGAGTATTACAGGAGGAACTGTAACGAATCCGGGTATTTGGAGTTATGAAGGTGTAGCTGGGGCACATATTATGTTTTCTGGTTTATGCTTTTTGGCAGCTATCTGGCATTGGGTGTATTGGGATCTCGAAATTTTTTTTGATGAACGTACAGGAAAACCTTCTTTGGATTTACCCAAGATCTTTGGAATTCATTTATTTCTTTCAGGAGTGGCTTGCTTTGGGTTTGGTGCATTTCATATAACAGGTTTGTACGGTCCTGGAATATGGGTGTCCGATCCTTATGGACTAACTGGAAAAGTACAACCTGTAAGTCCCGCATGGGGCGTAGAAGGTTTTGATCCTTTTATTCCGGGAGGAATAGCCTCTCATCATATTGCAGCAGGTACATTGGGCATATTAGCAGGTCTATTCCATTTGAGTGTCCGCCCACCACAACGTCTATACAAAGGATTGCGTATGGGAAATATTGAAACCGTACTTTCCAGTAGTATAGCTGCTGTCTTTTTTGCAGCTTTTGTTGTTGCTGGAACTATGTGGTATGGTTCCGCAACTACTCCGATTGAATTATTTGGGCCCACTCGTTACCAGTGGGATCAGGGATACTTTCAGCAAGAGATATATCGAAGAGTTAGTACGGGGCTGGCAGAAAATCAAAGTTTAGCAGAAGCCTGGTCGAAAATTCCTGAAAAATTAGTTTTTTATGATTACATCGGAAATAATCCGGCGAAGGGAGGATTATTCAGGGCGGGCTCGATGGATAACGGGGATGGAATAGCAGTTGGATGGTTAGGGCATCCCATCTTTAGAGATAAGGATGGTCGTGAACTTTTTGTACGTCGTATGCCTACCTTTTTTGAAACATTTCCCGTTGTTTTGGTAGATGGCGACGGAATTGTTCGAGCGGATGTTCCTTTTCGAAGGGCAGAGTCAAAGTATAGTGTTGAACAAGTTGGTGTAACTGTTGAGTTCTACGGTGGTGAACTCAACGGAGTCAGTTATAGCGATCCTGCTACTGTGAAAAAATATGCTAGACGCGCTCAATTGGGTGAAATTTTTGAATTAGATCGTGCTACATTGAAATCCGATGGTGTTTTTCGTAGCAGTCCAAGGGGTTGGTTTACTTTTGGACATGCTTCATTTGCTTTGCTCTTCTTCTTTGGACACATTTGGCATGGTGCTAGAACCCTGTTCAGAGATGTTTTTGCTGGTATTGATCCGGATTTGGGTGCTCAAGTCGAATTTGGAGCATTCCAAAAACTTGGAGATCCAACTACAAGAAAACAAGCAGTCTGATATAACACTACTTTGGTTTCTTTCGTCTCTATTTTCTTTTTGGAATTTTTCCTAGGGGTCAGAGAAACCTTGATCACTACTTTTTTGCTCGTGTTCCTTCTTTATTTTTTATCCGGTAGATGGTCCTCCACAAATAAACAAATACAAATAAAAGGGAACAAACAGGTATGAAAGCTATAATTGTAAACTGCGATCGAATCTATGGAAGCACTAGTTTATACATTCCTCTTAGTGTCGACTTTAGGAATAATTTTTTTTGCTATCTTTTTTCGAGAACCGCCTAAAGTTCCAACTAAAAAGATAAAATGATTTTTCAGTATCTCAATTGACGTAATGAGCCTCGCAATGTTTTGAGGCTCATTACGTCAACTAGTCCCCATGTTCCTCAAATGGATCTCTTAGTTGTTGAGAAGGTTGCCCAAAAGCGGTATATAAGGCATACCCTGTAAAACTTACAAGTAAACCAGATAGAAAGATGGCTACTAGGGTTGCTGTTTCCATTCTTATAAAATTTCAAAACCTCAATGGATCCACGATAAGATCATTTATTTACAACTACAACGGAATGGTATACAAAGTCAACAGATCTCATCAATGAATACAATAGGATTTATGACTACACAAACTGTTGAGAACGGTGGTTCAAAGCGAACGTCTGCAGGGGCTTTATTAAAACCCTTGAATTCGGAATATGGTAAAGTAGCCCCTGGGTGGGGAACAACTCCTTTGATGGGCGTCGCAATGGCTCTTTTTGCCATCTTTCTATCTATTATTTTGGAGATTTATAATTCTTCCGTTTTATTGGATGGAATTTCAATGAATTAGGTCTATAAGAATTGTAAAGTCATACAAAAGAAATCATTTCGAGCTCGTATTTTGAGCCCATTATACTTTGTTTTGGGAGTTTGACTGCGGAATTTTTTTTGTTTTTGTATTTCCGGGATATGAGTGTGTGACTT